CATTGATACGACATGCTGCTTTTTCCATTCATTTCTTTCAGGATCAGTCGTGGTCTTACAAACTATACCCATGGTATGGACGAATTCCTTTCTTCATACAAATGTATAAAAGATGTTAGCCGCACTTAAAAGCCGAGTACTCTACCATTGAGTTAGCAACCCCTCCAAAAAAATTCGATTATGTCCATACAATCGGAATCAAACTAAATAAAAATAAATAGAAACTAGAAATGAAAAGAAAAAAAAAAAAAAAAATCAAGCGATTTAATCACACGACACAATCAAAACATTAAACTAAAAACATTAAACTAGCAAAAAATTAAAACAAAAAATTAAAAGAAATAAAATATTAAGAATTTCGAATAAATCCGGAACAGACAAAAAGATTAAAAAATATAGATAACATAAAAATTTTTTAGATTACCCTATTTATTCTTACTTTTAGTTATTGTTTCCATTTCTTAGTTTTAGTTATATTATCTACTTAATGAATATTCTATTTAGTATTATACTAAGATTCACTTAGAATACCTATTCTACCTATATAGGTATACATTGTATATATTTTTTTTTTTTTTAAAGGCTTTTTTACTTATATATTTTTGATTTATATATATTCTACTTATATAATTATACTTATATATTTATATTTTATATAAATATATTCTATTCTAATATATAGAAATAGAATAAAATATATATAATAAATATAATTTGATAAATAAATGTGAATTCTCATTAGAACATTAAATTTCTATATATTTTCAATCAAAAAAAACTTTTATATCACAACAAATCCAATAAACCCATCGCTTGAATGAAGAAACAATTCAAATTAATGGATAGAACAGGTATAAATAGATCGACAGATAAAATCCCATTACCTCAGATGGGATTATATTTATTTGATACATTCTTGTCAATATCAATGTGAATATCTTGAGTTCATAAATAAATATACACTGAAGAAAACAAAAGAATTAATTGAAATTGAATTTCAATAAAATTTAATAAAAAGAAATTCAAAAAAAATCAAATACTAAAACTAAATAAATTACTCAAATTCAAATTAAATTCAAATTAAATAGAAATAGAAAATTTAATAATAAAAAAAATACTATACAAAGATAGAAAAATAATATACAAATAAAAATAGAAATAAATAGAAAAATATATAGAATATATTACAATATATAGATATAAAATAGATAGATATATTTTATAAGGAAATTATAAGGAAATATAGAATACCTGGAGCATTCAAATAGGTTTTTTTTTATCGAATGATACAAACCCACTTTTCCAAAGATCTCTTCCTTCTTTTCGGCATTGAACATCAAATCAATTGCAAGGATTCGCATCTTTCTAAAAAAAAAAAATCATCTGTACTTTCTTAACTCAAGTTGGAGAACTTTTAAATAGGTCAAAGGAAATCCTTTAAGCATTTCATTGATTGAGTGATCTCTAATCGCCTTTCTTTTTGTTTCTTTTAGAATCTATTTTGATTCTTCATTCTGATCAAATGGTTGAGACAATTGAAAACGATATTTACCCGGTCCAGGATCCTTTATTTTTCCCTTGAATCGTTGGGTTTAGACATTACTTCGGTGGTTTTTAATTGGATGCAACATATCAGTTTTTGTGATTTCTTTCTATCAAAAAAAGAATCAGATTAATGGTTGATTCTTGCATCATATACTTTCTTTTTGAGCTTTTGAATCAAAAAAATTTGGTCAATTCTAAAAAACTTTATTCTTGGATTTGAAACTTGCTCGAATTGGATCCTTTCTATTTCGATTTACACTATACCCCAACAAAAAGTGAGATTTCGAGTGTATAAATATAACAAAACAAATGATGTCGAGTTAGGAGCACTCTCATTCCTTTCCTATTCCTATATATATTATAGCTATATTATGCTATATAATATTCTAAATATTAAACATATATATATAGAATATAATATTATGAATATAATATTATTCAATAAAATTCCAATTATATGCTTATGCTATATTATATGCTATATTATATATATAACTATTATATTAATATTCTTAATATTATTTATTATTATTTATTAATTCTTTTTTAATATTAATTATTTTAATTAATATTAAATTTTAAATATTCAATTTAAAATTGAAATTTCTTTTTTCAAATTTCTTTTTATTTATTATTAATTTTTTTTTTTTTATTTGATAGATTATATAGAATGATAGATTATAGAGAATATCTGGGACGGAAGGATTCGAACCTCCGAATAGCGGGACCAAAACCCGTTGCCTTACCACTTGGCTACGCCCCATTTATATTTCTATTCAACACTAATAAAAACTAATATTAATAGTGGTTCTTCGTCAATTCCCATCCAAATATCTAGGAAATATATTACTGTCTTGTTCGGATTTTCATATGTGTAGATATAGAATTCAACTGAATTGATTGCTCATAATAGATAATTCAACTAAGATATTGTATAAAAATATGATTTCCTCTATTCTTTTTTGATTTGAGAATTGAGAATTGAAGGATTTTTGATTGGGTGAGTTTAATAACACAATAAATTTAATAAAAATAAAGAAGGGTTCTTCGTCTACCTTACTTTTTTTTGATTCATTTTTATATCAATAACATATTAATAACTTAGTCATCAATCAAAATACAATTATCTTCAAGAACAAAATGTTTGTTATGCTTAATAGTTTTAGTTTAATTTGTATCTGTCTTAATTCTGCCCTTTATTCAAGCAATTTTTTATTCACAAAATTGCCTGAAGCCTACGCTTTTTTGAATCCAATCGTAGATGTTATGCCAGTAATCCCTTTACTCTTTTTTCTATTAGCCTTTGTTTGGCAAGCTGCTGTAAGTTTTCGATGAGATTTTAATACTATCCTAAAATAATTCATGATTTATTCGAGAAAAAAATTATAGTAATTGAGAAGATCAGATAAGTCTTATACTCTAAGCTCTTAATTCAAACATTAAAGTTATTGTATAAACGCGAGAATTTTGGATCACCCCCATTTTTTTCATTCTTAACTTTTTTTTGATTCCAGATTCTATTAACGCCCTAATTGTAGTTATGAAAAAAAATTATAAGAAAGACTCGACTCTTATTCCAAATGAATTTCGAAAAATGCATTTCTATTTCTAGAAATCACTTCATTTCTTGGTGTTAAAATAGAAAATGTGGTATAAAAATAGAGAATCTATTTTTTTTTCCAAACCAAAAAAGATCGTGGAGATTTTCTAATGCTTACTCTTAAACTCTTTGTTTACACAGTAGTTATATTCTTTGTTTCTCTCTTCATCTTTGGGTTTTTATCTAATGATCCTGGGCGTAATCCTGGACGTGAAGAATAGAATAAAAATTCTAAGGGTTTTCTTGATTTTAAAATGTTTTTAGTATGTTATTTCTTTTTACCCAGTCTTTATCTATTCTAGATCTCGATTTGAATCTATATTTTTGTTTTAAATTAATATTTTAAATAGAATTTGCCATAGAAATATTAATATAAATAAAGAAATTTGAAATTTCAATTTTTAACTAGAAATAGTAAATAGAAAGGAAATATTCAATAAAAAGAAAAATTCGAAATTCGAAATAACTATTAATAAATGAAATATTCAAATTATTCATTTTTTAATTTATTTAAATAGTTTAAATAGAAATTAAATAGAAAATAAAATAGAACTAAAATAGAACATTGAAATAAGAAATAAAGCAAAAAGATTTTCGAAATTTGAAAGAAAAGATAAAAAAAATTCAAGTCATCACTGGAACCGGAAAGAGAGGGATTCGAACCCTCGGTACGAATAACTCGTACAACGGATTAGCAATCCGACGCTTTAGTCCACTCAGCCATCTCTCCCGATTAAAAAAGAATAATTATAAGGATAATTATTATGTTCCATTACATAGCAAGTAATTACATTATACAACAAGTAAGGCTTGAAAAAAAAGGCTTTGCCTCTCTCTTTATTACTTTATTTCGTAATTACTTTTTTTCTTATTTAATTATATAATAATAGAAATTCGAATTCTCTCAAATTCTCTATTTATTCTATATTTATTAAATATATATTTCGAATTCTATAGAATTCGAAATTGGCTATTTTTCTATTCTAAAAATATATTCTATATTTAATTTATATTAATTTTCATTTATTTAATTATATATTTTTAGAATTTATATTATTTTTTTCTATTTTTTATTAATTTTGAAATTATTATTTATATAATTATATAAATAATAATTTTATATAAATAATAATTTCAAATTGAAATATATCAATTGAAATAGAAATAAATAGTTAACTTAATAACTAATTAAATAAAATAGAAATTGAAATATCAAATTAATTAAATGAAAATAAGAAAATATATTAAAAATGTTCCATTGTCTTACTCGACAAAAAGTTCATTATATACGATAATTGTATCGTAGCGGGTATAGTTTAGTGGTAAAAGTGTGATTCGTTCTAGTAATTGAAACGAATAGTTAAGGGATCCCTTGGCTGATATTCGAATGAAAAACTTTATTTCTTAAAACGATTTAATCCTTTACCTTCTCAATGAAAAATTCGAGGAAGAATATACATTCTCGTAATTTGTATCCAACAGTCAATTAGAAATTGAAAAATTGGATTATTAAATTACGAAACATAATTTTTTTTTATTTTAATTAGATCAATCCTTTCAATTGAATAAGTATAAGTAAAGGTCAATTGAATAAGTATAAGTAAAGGATCTATGGAAAAAGACAGAAAAGTTTATTTCTAATCGTAACTAAATCTTCAACGTTTTCCTTCTTTTATATAGTCGAAATTGAAGCAAAATTAAGTATTAAACGATGACTTTGGTTTATTATAGACATCGACTCTTGTTTTACCTCGGTCGAAACGAAACAAAACCCTTTTCCTAAGGATTCTATCAAATAGAAATAGAGAACGAAGTAACTAGAAGAATTGTTAATTGGGAAATTTGAATCCCACTT